GTACCAAACCCAATTTTGTTTTGAAAGAAAAATCCATTACCGAAAAATGCAATATTAATAATATTAATAATAATAATTTAAATGAAATGATATTTAAAAAAACTGTTCATACTATGTTCGTAGTATGATGTAGGTCGGGTGGGTATGCCCCCATCGTCTAGTGGTTCAGGACATCTCTCTTTCAAGGAGGCAGCGGGGATTCGACTTCCCCTGGGGGTAGGACACTACAAAAAAAGGAAGTTGATCATGCGTGGATTATGATTATCAATAAGCCTAAGGATTCTTTCTGGGTCGATGCCCGAGTGGTTAATGGGGGCGGACTGTAAATTCGTTGGCAATATGTCTACGCTGGTTCAAATCCGGCTCGGCCCAACAATTCGTTGATCCATCATGAGATAATATGTTTGTCTTTCCGAAATGTCCCTGATACGGAGGAATAAAAAAATAGTTACATTTATTCGTTATTTCCTTGTTAGATATTTAATTTTTATTTGTTTACACAAATTCTAAAATCTTGGTATTGGTACTAATCTATATTCATATCGCGATCTGTAAGTATAAGAAAAAAGTAAAAAAAAAAAAATTCTTTTAAATTACCAGTAACGAAAGGATTACCAATAAATTAATCTCTGCCGCCCTCACTAACTTAAAGTACATTTACGTGTATTGATATAAAAATTCGTGTTTATTCTTACAACACAGTGATTCTAATGAAATAGTTAAAAAGTGAAATCATAAGAATATTTATGTTGTATTTTTTGGGATTGTAGTTCAACTGGTTAGAGCACCGCCCTGTCAAGGCGTAAGCTGCGGGTTCGAGCCCCGTCAGTCCCGACGAATCCAATAAATAAATAAAAAACAGCTTTCCATTTTATGTGGGTGGAAGGGGCGAATAGGGGGAATAGAATCTCATTCTTGTTTCCAACGGGAAATATTTATTTGTTTTAGGAGGCATATGTGGATTAGGAATATGAATATTATTGGTATCATCATATTCAGTATTCCAAAAGATACCGTAAAGGGGTTTTACTTTTTCGATTGGGCCCGCCCGACCCTTTAAATTATAAAGTGCCGCTCAGATTTTTAACTTTATCTTTTCCTTACTTATATTTTGTATAACCTAAATTTTTAATTTGAATCCGGAGGACTCTATTTCATTCAAATCCCACCCCGAACTTTCTCTAGTGAAAAATCGATTCGATAGTTCAGTTTTCAGATATTGTTATTCATGGTATTGATCCGATTCAATATCATCGAGATGTAATTTGTATTTTCATTCCACGGAATTTGTGGCCGAAAGGTTTATCAGCTCTATGGGATTCAATCCCGAGTTATTTATTGCAAAGTAAAAAATACTATGAAATTATGGAAGTAAACATTCTTGCATTTATTGCTACTATACTGTTCATTGTAGTTCCTACTGCTTTTTTACTTATCCTTTACGTAAAAACGGCTAGTCAAAATGATTCATCAAAATGATGAATTTGAAGGAAACTTGACCTCTTAGTTCTTATCAACGATTGAATAAGGTTCCAATGTCTTTAACTAAGGTGAACTCGAATCCGTGATATTTTATGATACTTGATAGTATGATAGAAAGAAATATATGAATTCTTCTTTCTACCATACTATACTTATTGTAGTGTAATTATAAGGTTCTACTGTAGTGTATAAAGATACAAGTAGTGTAAATTGAAATCTCATATATGTAATAATTATTTGCTACATCTATTTGATTTGTAATGAATTAATTGGGCTGTTGACAGGGGGCTAAACTCCAATGTTAACTCTCGAATCATGTAATATGAAATGAAATGGATCGATATAAAGCAAAAATTCGATTTTTAAAACAAAAAAAAAATGGTAAGATACGGGATTAGCTCAGGTCAAATTACTAGCGTAGTATTTCGTTATCCACCCCCCATAATTTATTTAATAGTAAATAACGTTTTGAAGAACAATCTATCAAAAAATTGATATAGTTTGATTCCTCAACTCAATTAGTAGTACCTTTAGAGTCCACTTCTCCCCCATACTACGAGTGAAAGGGAAAATGTAAAGACTACCATTAAAGCAGCCCAAGCGATACTTACTATATCCATGTGAATTATGTCTCCTATTTTATTTTGAGTTTATTTCAGTATTGTTTACTAATACTAATAATAGTGTAATCAATAGCACAGAGTCAAAGGAGGGTTATGACCCAACATTTTTATTAATATGAATTGAATAATTCACCAAATCAATTTATAAAAAGTTCCTAGACAATATTTTTATATGTTTCTGCAGACCATAATTGTTAGATTTCGGATATTTTGTCGATCAGGCGACACCCGGATTTGAACTGGGGAAAAGGGATTTGCAGTCCCGCGCCTTACCGCTCGGCCATGCCGCCAAAATGATACAATACAAATCTGTATCTTGAATCCCTCTTTCTATATGACACAAAATGACCCAAGAAAGTTTAATTTGATATATTAATTTAATATATGTAAACCTAAAAATTTATATGGTAATCGGATATCTTATCTAAAGGGGATTCTAAAAAAAATTCTTGTGCTTTCATTTTTCATTAACGTTGAATAGAGAATAAAAATTTGAACGGAACGTTTACTAGGGCTGAAAAAACCGACCATAAAAATAAACACGGAGGGAATATATATTATCGATAACTATATCTCTCTCGGGACGTATTTAATAAATAATAAAACCCTTCTTCCTTCCCTTCGTTATGTACTTCAATTATATTATATTCTATGAATTTTTTATAATTATTTCAAAAAAGTGCCTAAGCTAAAAAAAAATTCTATATTGTTTCTGATTATCTTTAAACAGGTCGAATACTGAACCCATTTTTGGTATCCAATCGAATTGGGATTGGAATATCATAATAATTAATTATACTACTGGTAAAAATGGAATCACTTTTATTTTGATATTCTATACAAAACTTTATAAGTCTAAGTGGCACAGCACAGTCTAGAAATTTTGTATCAATTTTATTTTATTCTTCCGTTCATACGTATCTCATACATGCCCATTTCATAAAAAGGGTTGGTTGAGTAAAATTTCATGTGATTCTGTAAACATAATAAAAATTCCACCGTTGCTGGATCGAGTCATATAAGACTCGATCTAGCAATGAGTTATAATGGACTGGGATTTTTTAAATAAATGGTAAATTAAAAATGCTCTGGGATGGAAATGAGGGAATGTATACAATACCGGGGTTGAATCAAATACAATTTGAAGGATTTTGTAGGTTCATTGATCGGGGCTTGATGGAAAAACTTTATAAGTTTCCAAAAATTAAAGATGCGGATCAAGAAATTGAATTTCAATTATTTGTGGAAACATATCAATTAGTAGAACCGTTGATAAAAGAGAGGGATGCTGTGTATGAATCACTCACATATTCTTCTGAATTATATGTATATTCAGGATTAATTTGGAAAACTAGTAGGGATATGGAAGAACAAACCATTTTTATTGGAAACATTCCTCTAATGAATTCTCTGGGTACTTCTATAGTAAATGGAATATACAGAATTGTGATCAATCAAATATTGCAAAGCCCCGGTATTTATTACCGGTCAGAGTTGGACCATAACGGGATTTCGGCTTGTACCGCTACTATAATATCAGATTGGGGAGGAAGATTAGAATTAGAGATTGATAAAAAGGAAAGGATGTGGGCTCGTGTGAGTAGGAAACAAAAAATATCTATTCTAGTTCTATCATCAGCTATGGGTTCGCATCTAAGACAAATTCTAGAGAATGTTTGCTACCCTGAAATTTTCTTGTCTTTTTTAAATTTAAATGAAAAGGAGAAAAGAAGAATTGGGGCAAAAGAAAATGCCACTTTGGAATTTTATCGACAATTTTTTTGTATAAGTGGGGATCCGGGCTTTTCTGAATCCTTATGTAAAGAGTTACAACAGAAATTCTTTCAACAAAAGTGTGAATTGGGAAGTATTGGTCGACGAAATATGAATCAGAGACTGAAACTTGATATACCCCAAAACAATTTATTTTTATTACCACGAGATATATTGGCAGCTGCGGATCATTTGATTAGGATGAAACTTGAAATGTGTACACTTGACAATATGAATCATTTAAAAAATAAACGTATTCGTTCTGTAGCGGATCTCTTACAAGATCAATTAGGATTGGCGTTGGTTCGTTTAGAAAATTTTGTTCAAGGGACTATATGTAGAGCAATTAGGCATAAATGGACACCGACCCCTCATAATTTGGTAACTTCAACTCCATTAACAATCACTTATGAATCTTTTTTCGGCTTACACCCATTATCTCAAGTTTTGGATCGAACTAATCCATTAACACAAATAGTTCATGGGAGAAAATCGAGTCATTTGGGCCCCGGGGGGTTGACAGAACGAGCTGCTAGTTGTTTTCCAATCCGAGATATTCATCCTAGTCATTATGGACGTATTTGCCCAATTGACACGTCTGAAGGAATAAATGTTGGGCTTATTGGATCGTTAGCAATTTATGCGAGGATTGGTCGTTGGGGGTCTCTAGAAAGCCTATTTTATGTTTATGAAATTTCTGCAAAAAAAATGCGGATGCTTTATTTATCATCAAGTATGGATGAATCCTATATGGTAGCGGCGGTTAATTCTTTGGTATTGAATCTAAGTATTCAGGAAGAACAGCTTGTTCCGGCTCGATACCGTCAAGAATTCCTAACTATTGCGTGGGAACAGGTTCATCTTCGAAGTATTTTTCCTTTCCAATATTTTTCTATTGGAGCTTCTCTCATCCCTTTTATCGAGCATAATGATGCAAATCGGGCTTTAATGAGTTCTAATATGCAACGACAGGCGGTTCCGCTTTCGAGGTCCGAGAGGTGCATTGTTGGAACTGGGTTGGAACGGCAAGCGGCTCTAGATTCAGGTGTTCCCGTTATGGCCGAACGTGGGGGGAAGATCATTTCGACCGATACTGACAAGATCCTTTTATCAGACAGTGTAGAGACTTTAAGTATTTCATTAATTATGTATCAACGTTCCAATAAAAATACTTGTATGTATCAAAAACCAAAAGTTTGGAAGGATAAATGCATTAAAAGGGGGCATATTTTGGCTGACGGCACTGCAACGGTTGGTGGCGAACTTGCTTTGGGGAAAAACGTATTAGTAGCTTATATGCCATGGGGGGGTTATAATTTTGAAGATGCAGTACTCATTAGTGAGCGTTTAGTATATAAGGATATTTATACGTCTTTTAACATACAGAAATACGAAATTAAAACTCATGTGACAAGACAAGGTCCCGAAAAGATCACTACTAAAATACCGCATTTAGAATCTCATTTACTTCGAAATCTAGACAAAAAGGGGGTTGTGATGCTGGGATCTTGGGTAGAGGCGGGCGATATTTTAGTAGGTAAATTAACGCCTCAGATGGTGAAAGAATTGTCGTATGCCCCAGAAGATAAATTAGTACGCACTATACTCGGCATTCAAGTCTCCACTTCAAAAGAAACTTGTCTAAAACTACCTACAGGTGGTAGAGGTAAAGTTATTGATGTGAGATGGTACTGTAGAAAGGGAGGTTATAATTATAATCCAGAAACGATTTGTGTATATATTTTACAGAAACGCGAAATCAAAGTTGGCGATAAAGTGGCCGGAAGGCATGGAAATAAAGGTATCATTTCCAAAATTTTACCGATACAAGATATGCTTTATTTGCAAGATGGAAGACCTGTTGATATGGTCTTCAACCCGTTAGGGGTACCTTCACGAATGAATGTAGGACAGATATTTGAATGCTCGCTCGGATTAGCAGGCAGTCTGCTAGACAGACATTATCGCATAGGAGCTTTTGATGAGAGATATGAACAAGAGGCTTCGAGAAAACTGGTATTTTCTGAATTATATGAAGCCAGCAGGCAAAGAGTAAATCCATGGGTATTTGAACCCGAGTATCCGGGAAAAAGTAGAATATTTGATGGAAGAACAGGGGATTCTTTTGACCAACCTGTTATTATAGGAAATCCTTATATTTTTAAATTAATTCATCAAGTTGATGATAAAATACATGGACGTTCCAGCGGACATTACGCACTTGTTACACAACAACCCCTTAGAGGAAGGGCTAAGCGGGGGGGACAACGGGTAGGAGAAATGGAGGTTTGGGCTCTAGAAGGGTTGGGGGTTGCTCATATTTTACAAGAGATGCTTACTTATAAATCGGATCATATTAGAGCTAGGCAGGAAGTACTTGGTACTACCATTGTTGGAAGAACAATATCTAATCCTGAGGATGCTCCAGAATCTTTTCGATTGCTTGTTCGAGAACTACGATCCTTAGCTCTGGAAATGAATCATTTCCTTGTATCTGAAAAGAATTTCCGTATTAATAGGAAGGAAGTTTAATCGTAATGAATTTTTATTTTTCTTCTATGATCGACCGTTATAAACATCAACAACTCCGAATTGGCTTGATTTCTCCTCAACAAATAAGTGCTTGGGCTAATAAAATCTTATCGAACGGAGAGAGAGTTGGAGAGGTGACAAAACCCCATACTTTTCATTATAAAACTAATAAACCGGAAAAAGATGGATTATTTTGTGAAAGAATCTTTGGGCCTATAAAAAGCGGAATTTGTGCTTGTGGGAATTTTCGAATAATCGAGGATAAAAAAGAAAACCCAAAATTTTGTCAAAAATGTGGAGTTGAATTTGTGGATTCTAGAACACGAAGATATCAAATGGGCTACATCAAACTGGCCTGCCCGGTAACCCATGTGTGGTATTTGAAACGTCTTCCTAGTTATATTGCGAATATTTTAGATAAACCTCTTAAGGAATTAGAGGGTTTAGTATACTGCGATGTGTGATTTGATCGAAATCCAGATTTTACAGATTCGAAATGAGAAACTGTCATCCCACTCAATCCTCTTGGGATGCCCCAATTATGACATGCTTTTTGGGGGGAAGTAATATGAAGCTCATAATTTTGGAGTATTCAATACTCCAAAAAAGGGGGTTGATCTATGGTTGATTCCGTAACAAACCCAAATAAATAGGAATCCCCAGTTTTACTTCGTGAAAACAAAACTTCTTAAAAAAAAAATTTTATGCAAATTTGTCATGGTTATAAGAGCCTATCTATCGCGTATAGGCTTTAAGGACGCCGTAGCAAAACCGTCGAGGTAAAATTAAAATATTGGGACCTAAAAGATCGAACAGAACGATATATAAACAAGTAAATCCTTTTTTTTTTTGAATTCAAAGATACTCCTTTAATTAATAATTAAAGCGGATTCGTGATTCGAGGGGAAGTAGACTACTCAAGAATTTCACACCTTATTTATGTCGTACTTAAGTTCGAAACTCTAAGCTAAGGAAAAAAGTCAATTAAAAATTAATTAATGAAATTACTTTCTCTGAAAACTTGAGTAAGGAGTAGATTTTTTGGGGTTTTTATAATTTTTGAAAGTAAGAATCACTTTATTTGGTATAACTACTTTAGCCGGATGAGAGGAAACTTTCACGTCCGATTTTGAGGGGGGGGAGATCCTATAGTATCCTATCCCAATTTTTCTTTTGCTAGGTCTATAATTAAAAAACCGACTTTCTTACGATTACGAGGTTTATTCGAATATGAAATTCAATCTTGGAAATATAGCATCCCCTTTTTTTTTACTACCCAAGGCTTCTATACATTTCGAAATCGCGAAATCTCTACTGGAGCAAGGGCTATCCGAGAACAATTAGCCGATCTGGATTTGCGAATTATTATAGATTATTCATTTGTTGAATGGAAAGAATTAGGGAAAGAGCGGTCCATAGGTAATGAATGGGAAGATCGAAAGGTTGGAAGAAGAAAGGATTTTTTGGTTAGACGCATGGAATTAGCTAAATATTTTATTCGAACGAATATCGAACCAGAATGGATGATTTTGTGTCTATTACCAGTTCTTCCCCCCGAACTAAGACCGATCATTCAAATAGATGGAGGTAAACTAATGAGTTCGGATATTAATGAACTATATAGAAGAATTATCTATCGGAACAATACTCTTAATGACCTATTAATAACAAGTAGGTCTACTCCTGGGGAATTAGTAATGTGTCAGGAGACATTGATACAAGAAGCCGTGGATACACTTCTTGATAATGGCATTCGTGGACAACCAATGAGGGATGGTCATAATAAAATTTATAAGTCGTTTTCGGGTGTAATTGAAGGAAAAGGGGGAAGATTTCGTGAGACTTTGCTCGGCAAACGAGTCGATTATTCAGGACGTTCCGTTATTATCGTAGGTCCGTCACTTTCATTACATCAATGTGGATTACCTCGCGAAATAGCAATAGAGCTTTTCCAGATATTTGTAATTCGCGGTCTAATTAAACAACATATTGCTTCGAACATAGGGGTTGCGAAGGGTAAAATTCGGGAAAAAGAACCCATTGTGTGGGAAATACTTCAGGAAGTTATGCAAGGGCATCCTGTATTGCTGAATAGAGCACCTACTCTGCATAGATTAGGCGTACAGGCATTCCAACCCATTTTAGTGGAAGGACGCGCTATTTGTTTACATCCATTAGTTTGTAAGGGATTCAATGCAGATTTTGATGGAGATCAAATGGCTGTTCATGTGCCTTTATCTTTGGAGGCTCAAGCAGAGGCCCGTTTCCTTATGTTTTCTCATATGAATCTTTTGTCTCCAGCTATTGGTGATCCCATTTCTGTGCCAACTCAAGATATGCTTATTGGACTCTATTTATTAACGATCAGAAATAGCCGAACTATTTGTGCAAATCGGTATAACCCATGGAATTTCAAAAACTATAACTCTCAAAATGAAATAGTTAATAATAATCATGATATTAAGTATACAAAAAAATACCCTTTTTCTAATTCTTATGATGCAATTGGAGCTTCTCGGCCGAAAATAATCGATTTAGATATAGATAGTCTTTTGTGGCTTCGGTGGCGACTAGATCAACACTTTATTGCTTCAAGAGAAGCCCCTATAGAAGTTCATTATGAATCCTTGGGTACTTATCATGAAATTTATGAACACTATCTAAAAGTAAGAAGTGTAAAAAAAGAAATTCGTTGTATATACATTCGAACCACGATTGGTCACATTTTCTTTTATAGAGAAATCGAAGAAGCCATACAAGGATTTTCTCGGGCATGCTCATAGGGTGGGTACCTAATCATATGTTACTTAACCTAAGTAATTCTATAGATAACGACGAAAGTTCATGCCTCAACGGTTCACCTAGTATCATAGTTCCTGTTCCTCCCTTTCCACGTGAATCACGATCGATAAAAGGAAGTTTTTGAATCACTGACTCAAATCCATTGTTGAATCCGACTCAGCAGAATATAGAGGTACTTATGGCAGAAGGGGTCAATTTGGTCTTTCACAATAAAATAATAGATAGAACTGTCATGAAACGACTTATTAGCGGATTACTAGATCACTTCGGAATGGCATATACATCACACATCTTGGATCAAGTAAAAACTTTGGGTTTTTATCAAGCCACTGCTACATCTATTTCATTAGGAATTGATGATCTTTTAACAGTTCCCTCGAAAAGATGGCTAATCCAAGATGCTGAAAAACAAAGTTTAATTTTGGAAAAACACTACCATGATGGGAATATACACGCGGTAGAAAAATTACGTCACTCTATTGAGATATGGTATATTACAAGTGAATATTTGCGACAAGAAATGAATTCAAATTTTAGGATGACTGATCCCCTTAATCCCGTTTATTTAATGTCTTTTTCGGGAGCTAGAGGAAATTCATCTCAGGTACATCAATTAGTCGGTATGAGAGGATTAATGTCGGATCCCCAAGGACAAATGATTGATTTACCCATTCAAAGCAATTTATGCGAAGGTCTTTCGTTAACAGAATATATTATTTCTTGCTACGGAGCTCGAAAAGGAGTTGTCGATACTGCTGTACGAACATCAGATGCTGGATATCTCACGCGCAGACTTGTTGAAGTAGTTCAACACATTGTTGTACGTAGAACGGATTGCGGAACTATACAAAGTATTTCTGTGAGTCCTCGAAAAGGGCTGCTGCTGGAAAGAATTTGTAGCCAAACATTAATTGGTCGTGTATTAGCAGATGATATATATACGGGTTCTCGATGTATTGCCGCTCGTAATCACGATATTGGAATTGGACTTGCCAATCGATTAAGAACCTTTCGGGGACAACCAATATCTATTCGAACCCCCTTTACGTGTAGAGGTACATCTTGGATCTGTCGATTGTGTTATGGTCGGAGTCCTACTCATGGCGACCTAGTCGAATTAGGGGAAGCTGTAGGTATTATTGCGGGTCAATCTATTGGAGAACCGGGTACTCAACTGACATTAAGAACTTTTCATACCGGTGGAGTATTCACAGGGGGGACTGCAGGATATTTACGGACCCCCTCTAATGGAAAAATAAGATTCAATGACTATTTGGTTCATCCCACACGTACACGTCACGGGCACCCGGCTTTTCTCTGTTATATCGATTTGTATGTAATTATTGAGAGTACCGATTTTATACATAACGTGAAGGTTCCACCAAAAAGCTTTATTTTAGTTCAAAATGATCAATATGTAAAATCGGAACAGGCGATTGCTGAGATTCATTCGGGAATATCCACTTTAAATTTAAAAGAGAGGGTTCGAAAACATATTTATTCTGACTTAGGGGGAGAAATGCATTGGAGTACCGATGTGTACCATGCACCTGAATTTACATATAGTAATGTTCATCTCTTACCAAAAACAAGCCATTTATGGATATTATCGGGAGATCCGTGCCGATCGACCGTAGCCCCCCTTTTGCTACACAAGGATCAAGATCAAATGAAGGTTTATTCTCGTTCTGTCGAACGAAAATTTTTTTCTAACTTATCAGTGACTAATGATCAAGTGAGACAAAAATTCTTTAGTTTTTATTTTTATGGTAAAAAAGAAGATAGCATTCCTGATTATCCAGAACTTAATCGAATCATATACACGGATCATTATAATCTCCTATATACAGTCATTCTCCCAAAAAACTCTGATTTATTGGCAAAGAGGCGGAAAAACAGATTTTGCATCCCATTTCAATCAATTCCAGAACGAGAGAAAGAACTAATGCCCCATTCGAGTATAGTGATTGAAATACCCATAAATGGTATTTTCCGTAGAAAAATAATTATTGCGTATTTCGATGATCCTAGATACAAAATAAATCAGTTGGGAATTAATAAATATGAGACTAGAGAGTCATATTCAATCGTTAAAAAAGATTATTTGATTGAGTATCAAGGAGTTAAAATTAGTAAAGGAAAAAACAAAAAATATAAACTATTTTTCATTCCGGAGGAAGTGCATATCTTACCCGGATCTTCTTACATAATGGTACGGAACAATAGTATCATTGGAATAGGTACACAAATCGCTTTAAATAGAAGAAGCAGTGCATGTGGATTGGTACGAGTGGAAAAAAAAAAAAAAAAAATGGAACTAACAATTTTTTCGGGAGATATATATTTTACTGGAAAAAACAATACTGTAAAAACCGATAAGATAGTCCGCCACAGTGACATCTTGATATCACCAAGACCGGTAAAAACAAATTCCAAGGAATTCAAAAAAAAACAGAAAAATTTGGTCTATGTCCAACAGATTACACTTACCAAGAAAAAGTCTTTTGTTTTGGTTCGACCTATAGTTATATCTGAAACAGCGGAGTGTATAAGTTTAACAACACTCTTCCCGCAAGATGTGTTACAGGAAGTGGATAATGTCCAACTTCAAGTTGTCAATTCTATTTTGGGAAAACCCATCATTTTGGGAGGATTTTCTGGCATAAGTATTAAATTATTTCGGACGTGTTTAGTATTGAATTGGAACCAAGACAAAAAAGAATTTTCGATAGAACAGGCTTATGCTTCCCTTGTTGAAGTAAGAGCAAAAGGTTTAATGCGCGCTTTTCTAAGAATTGACTTAGTGAAATCTTCTATTTCGTATACCGGAAAAAGGAATGATCCGCCGGGGATTTATGATAATGGATCAGATCGCATCAATATCAATCCCTTTTATTACAAGGCAAGAAAGATTCAAGAATCGATTAGCCAAAAGCAAGGAACTATTCGTACGTTTTCATTATTGAATAAAAATAATGAATATCAATCTTTTATAATTTTGTCATCATCTGATTGTTCTCGAACGGGTTTATTCGACGGTGTAAAATATCACAATATAAAAAACAAATCCATTAAAAGGGATTCCAGAATTGCTTCGTTGGGCCCTGTAGGAACAGCCCTTCAAATTGTGAATTTGGATTTTTTTTACTATTTAACAACTCATAATCAGATCTTGGTAACTAACTATTTGCAACTTGACAATTTAAAAAAGGGTTTTGAAGTACTTAAATTTTATTTCATAGATGAAAATGGAATAATTTATAATATCGGTACATGTAATAACATAATTTGGAATCTATTCCATTTTCATTGGTATTTTATACACCATAATTATTGTGAGGAGACATCCACAATAATGAGTCTTGGACAATTTATTTGTGACAATGTATGTATAACCAAAAATCTACCACACAAAAAATCCGGTCAAGTCCTAATTGTTCAAATTAGTTCGGTAGTAATAAGAGCAGCTCGGCCTTATTTAGCCACGCCCGGCGCAACTGTTCATGGCCATTATGGGGAAATCCTTTACGAAGGAGATACATTAATTACAGTTAGATATGAAAAATCCAAATCTGGTGATATAACACAGGGTCTTCAAAGGGTGGAACAGGTCTTAGAAGTGCGTTCGATTGATTCAATATCAATGAATCTGGCAAGGCGGGTTAGGGGTTGGAACGAACGTATTCCAAGAATTCTTGGAATTCCTTGGGGTTTATTGATTGGTGCTGAGATAACTAGAGTACAAAGTCGTATTTCTTTGGTTCATAAGATCCAAGAAATTTATCGATCTCAGGGGGTTCAAATTCATAATAAACATATAGAGATGATTGTACGTCAAATAACATCAAAAGTGTTGGTATCCGAAGATGGAATGTCTAATGTTTTTTTACCCGGAGAATTGATTGGGTTGTTACGAGCAGAGCGAACAGGACGCGCTTTTGAAGAAGCCATCTGTTATCAAGCTATCTTATTGGGAATAACGAGAACATCTTTGAACACTCAAAGTTTTATATCCGAAGCGAGTTTTCAAGAAACCACTCGAGTTTTAGCAAAAGCCTCTCTCCGGGGTCGTATCGATTGGTTGAAAGGGTTGAAAGAAAATGTTGTTCTGGGGAGTATGATACCCGCCGGGACTGGATTCAAAGGAGTTGTGCACCGTTCAAGGCAAGATAACAACATTACTTTGGAACTCTCAAAAACAAATATATTCGGGAGGGAAATGGGGGATATTTTGTTCTACCACAAAAGATTTTTTGATTCTTACATTTTAAACGATTCTCATAAGGTATATCAGAACAATTCTTTTATAGGATTGAAGGATTCTTAAGAACAGATTTTTCTTTCTAATTCTGACGGTTCCAATTTGGATTTGGTAATAACAAAAATAACAAATAGAAACGAATTATTAATCTTTAGTAGTAAGATAAGGTTCCGTCGGAACAATAAAAGAGGAAGTGTGAGGAGAAATGACAAGAAGGTATTGGAACATCAATTTTGAAGAGATGATGGAGGCAGGAGTTCATTTTGGTCATGGTACGAGAAAATGGAATCCTAGAATGGAACCTTATATCTCTGGAAAGCGCAACGGTATTCATATTCCAAATCTTACTATAACCGCTCGGTTTTTATCAGAAGCTTGTGATTTGGTTTTTGATGCAGCAAGTAGAGAAAAACAATTCTTAATTGTTGGTACAAAGAATAAAGTAACTAATTCAGTAGCACGGGCCGGAATACGGGCTCAGTGTCATTATGTTAATAAAAAATGGCTCGGTGGTATGTTAACTAATTGGTACACTACAGAAATGAGACTTCATCGGTTCAGGAATTTGAGAGCTGAACAAAAGATGGGGAAACTCGAACGTCTTCCAAAAAGGGATGCGGCTGTGTTAAAGAGACAATTATTTCATTTGCAAACATATCTGGGTGGAATTAAATATATGGCGGGGTTGCCTGATATTGTAATCATCGTTGATCAGCAAGAAGAATATACGGCTTTTCGCGAATGTATTGCTTTGGGAATTCCAACGATTTGTTTTATCGATACAAATTGTGAACCGGATCTCGCGGATATTTCGATTCCGGCGAATGATGATACTACAGCTTCAATCCGATTAGTTCTTAACAAATTAGTATTCGCAATTTGTGAAGGTCGTTTTAGCTTTATACGAAATCCTTGAGTGTAGTATAATAAATATAAAAATATAAGATAAATAGCTTCAAAACTCCATAATATTTTAAGATTTATAGAATCAATTACTATTCTTGAATCGCAAAAATAAAAATAAATAAAGATAAAAAATATCCAGAATATATGATTCAAATAGTTAAGTTAATAAATAGGCAGTTGAATCAAAATAATTCTTTTTAAAGTTATATTTTTAGCCGAGGTCAATATGAATGTTCTATTATGTTCTATCAATACCCTAAGGGGGTTATACAATATATCCGATGTGGAAGTAGGTCAACATTTCTATTGGCAAATAGTAGGTTTCCAAGTCCATGCTCAAGTACTTATTACTTCTGGGGTTGTCATTGCTATCTTATTAGGTTCAGCCACTCTAGCCGTTCGAAATCCACAAACCATTCCCACTGACGATCAGAATTTTTTCGAATATCTCCTTGAATTCATTCAAGACGTGAGTAAAACTCAGATTGGAGAAGGATATGGTCCTTGGGTTCCCTTTATTGGAACTATGTTTCTATTTATTTTTGTTTCGAATTGGTCGGGGGCTCTTTTACCTTGGAAAATAATACAGTTACCTCATGGAGAGTTAGCCGCGCCCACGAATGATATAAATACTACTGTTGCTTTAGCTTTACTCACCTCATTGGCATATTTCTATGCGGGTCTTACAAAAAAAGGATTAGGTTATTTCAGTAAATACATTCAGCCAACTTTAATCCTTTTACCTATTAATATCTTAGAAGATTTCACAAAACCCCTATCGCTTAGTTTTAGACTTTTTGGCAATATATTAGCTGATGAATTAGTAGTTGTTGTTCTTGTTTCTTTAGTACCTTTAGTGATTCCTATACCTGTTATGTTCCTTGGATTATTTACAAGTGGTATTCAAGCTCTTATTTTTGCAACTTTAGCTGCGGCTTATATAGGCGAATCACTAGAGGGTGGTCATCATTAAAGATTTTATAAATAAAATAAAGAGATCGAAAAGATATTTTTATACTTAAGTCAATCCACTCTTGTGAATGTTTCAAAGAATTCGAATTCTTTGAAAATCTGATTAAATCTAAGGTTTACATTATGGAAAAAATGTATGTAATGTAAATGTATATGTGATAGTAGATATTGACTATATATTCATCTATAAATTACCCTACTACTTGTATACTGAAATTAATGTTAATTTTTATTTATACGATTGTGAATTGAATGACCAAAAAGTCATATGAATTCACAAAAAAAGCACCGTGGATATAAATTAAAAAGGAAATATCGAAGTTGTTCTGATGGTACAATACTCTTTTTTATTTCTTCAATTCGGAGTTCTTAGTTACTTCAACTGGCTGGATGAATCTTTTTATCGATGGAATAAATTATAATTAATTAGTTAATTGTATGTATCATTAACTCTTTTTTTTTGTTAGGAATTTTTCATGAATCCACTTATTTCTGCTGCTTCTGTTATTGCTGCCGGATTGGCTGTAGGGCTTTCTTCTATTGGACCTGGAGTGGGTCAAGGTACCGCCGCGGGCCAAGCTGTAGAAGGGATCGCAAGACAGCCCGAAGCGGAGGGGAAGATACGAGGTACTTTATTACTTAGTCTGGCTTTTATGGAAGCTTTAACAATTTATGGATTGGTTGTAGCATTAGCGATTTTATTTGCGAATCCTTTTATTTAATACTATAAATATTAAAAATAAAAAAAAAAACTTACAAGACCCCCAATATTTATTCGTTGATAAAAAAACGAACCTGTGGAAAGGACCGATTTAAGGATGTAAAATTTTCATACCAACTAACTTTTGTCCCCCCCCGTTCTTAGTACAACGGAAACTTTTTTTAGAAGTATCATTTTTATTTAGACATAAAAAAAATAGTAAATAAAAAGTTAAGTTAGACAAAAAGAACTCTTTCGATTTTTTTAGTTTATCTATTTCTATTATATTAAGAGGAGATCATATGAAACATATAAGTAATTCTTTCGTTTCTTTAGGTCACTGGCCATTTGCCGGGGGTTTCGGGTTTAATACCGATATTTTAGCAACAAATCCAATAAATCTAAGCGTAGTGTTTGGTGTAGTGATTTTGTTTGGAAAGAGAGTGTGTGCGAGTTGTTTATTTCAAGAATAGGCTGTATTCAATCAGCTGCACATTATAATTAGGAAATAAAGGTGCATCATATCGCGAATTACTTCCGAATAATTAGGAAATAGTATAGAAGAACCATAGCATTTCGTGATTTATTGGTAAATTTACTTTGCTTTGATTCTCTATCAATCAATACAATAAGCTGAAACTATTACCATGGTTAAAGCTAAGCCATTTGAAGTGCGGGTGCGGCAGGCGTGGTACTCTTTCCTATTCCTAATAATATTTTTTATACTATTATGTTAATACATAAATAAAGGATTTCAAAATGAAATGAAGAGTTGGAATTTTTTTCGATATAGAACACTCCTGTCGATAAAAAAACTTTAACCGTTTATTGGAATATTGGATAAAATTGGAAACTAAGAGGTATTTCAACTCTTTATTTTATTTGATACACTGTTGTATCAATGCAATGACCTATGTATAAAAGTATAAAATAATAGGCATTTTTGGATTTGAAGAAAAAAAAGAAACAACTTTGCTGATAATTACATATTTTTCAGAAGAGTCCCTTGGATATTATAGAAGTAGTGATCAGTTTCGATATTTTTTTTTAATATAAACAACTAAGAAAGGATAGGCTCATTATAAAGATAAATAAAAAAAAATGGGAATTCTCCATAAGTAATTGAGCGTGAGAGCCAAATGAATCGAAAGATTCATGTTTGGTTCGGGAAGGGATTATGAAAGTTTTGAAATGACTAGAAAAAAAAAAAGATAGTCCACTTTTATTAAATGATTTATTAGATAATCGAAAACAGAGGATTTTGAATGCTATTCTAAATTCAAACAAACTACGCGAAGGGGCTATAGAACAGTTGGAAAAAGCCAAGGATTATTTACGGAAAGTAGAAATGGAAGCAGATCGGTTTCGAGTGAATGGGTACTCTGATATAGAACGAGAAAAGTTGAATTTGATTAATTCAACTTATGCAACTTTGGAACAATTAGAAAATTACAAAAATGAAACTATTTCTTTTGAACGACAAAGGGCGATTAAGCACGTCCAACAACATGTTTTCCAACAAGCCTTACAGGGGGCTTTTAGAACTCTGAATAATTGTTTGAACAACGAGGTACATTTACGTACTATCAGTGCTAACATTCGTATGCTTAGGGTAATGAAATAAATAATAGGTTAGTACTTTACTTATTGTTAGGCATGGAATTCTTTTTTTATTTTAAAATTAAGAAAAATTCATGGTAAGCGTTCGAGCCGACGAAATTCGTAATATTATCCGGGATCGTATTGAGAAATATACTAGGGAAGTAAAGATTGTAACTACTGGTACCGTACTTCAAGTAGGTGATGGCATTGCTCGTATTCATGGCCTTGATGAAGTCATGGCGGGCGAGTTGGTGGAATTTGAAGAGGATACAACGGGTATTGCTCTGAATTTGGAATCAAATAATGTTGGTGTTGTATTAATGGGTGATGGTTTGATGATACAAGAGGGAAGTTCTGTAAAAGCAACAGGAAGAATTGCTCAAATACCAGTGAGTAAGGCTTATTTGGGTCGTGTTATAAATGCCCTAGCTAAACCTATTGATGGTAGAGGTGAAATTTTGGCTTCTGAGTCTCGGTTAATTGAATCTCCCGCCCCGGGTATTATTTTGAGACGTTCCGTATATGAACCCCTTCAAACAGGGCTTATTGCTATTGATTCAATGATCCCGATAGGCCGCGGTCAGCGAGAATTAATTATTGGAGACAGACAGACCGGTAAAACGGTAGTAGCTACAGATACGATTCTCAACCAACAGGGTCAAAATGTAATATGCGTTTATGTAGCTATTGGTCAAAAAGCATCGTCCGTGGCTCAAGTCGTGACTAATTTTCGAGAAAGGGGGGCAATGGAATACACTATTGTAGTGGCTGAAACGGCGGATTCCCCCGCTACATTACAATACCTAGCCCCTTATACAGGAGCATCTCTGGCTGAATTTTTTATGTACCGGGAACAACACACTTCAATCATTTATGATGATCTCTATAAACAAGCGCAAGCTTATCGTCAAATATCTCTTCTATTACGAAGACCACCCGGCCGCGAGGCTTATCCAGGAGATGTTTTTTATTTGCATTCGCGACTTTTGGAAAGAGCCGCAAAATCAAGTTCTTGTTTAGGCGAAGGAAGTATGACCGCTTTACCGATAGTTGAGACTCAATCGGGAGATGTTTCAGCTTATATTCCTACTAATGTAATTTCTATTACAGATGGACAAATCTTCCTATCCGCCGATCTATTTAATGCTGGAATCAGACCCGCTATTAATGTGGGTATTTCTGTTTCGCGAGTAGGATCCGCAGCTCAAATTAAAGCCATGAAACAAGTAGCTGGCAAATCAAAATTGGAACTGGCGCAATTCGCAGAATTAGAAGCCTTTGCACAATTCACTTCTGATCTCGATAAAGCCACTCAGAATCAATTGGCAAGGGGTCAACGATTACGTGAATTGCTCAAACAATCCCAATCTGCTCCTCTTACTGTGGAAGAGCAGATAATGACTATTTATACTGGAATAAATGGTTATCTTGATTCATTAGAAATTGGTCAAGTAAGGAAATTTCTCCTTGAGTTACGTATCTATTTAAAAACGAATAAATACCAGCTACAAGAAATAATATCTTCTACTAAAACATTTACTGAGGAAGCAGAAATACTTTTAAAAGAAGCTATTCGGGAACAGTTAGAACGCTTTATATTTAAGGAAACAAATAAATAAATTGCTCACTCCTAAATTAATTCTTAATATTCTTCTACTTCTTATAATTTAATTTTATAATTTAATTACTAGTTAAAAGTATTAAATAATAAAAAGGATAATAAATAATAAATTTAATAAATATACGAGAAACGTAAGATAAGTAAGTTTAAATAAATCTTTTTCGCGTTTATAGAATAGATAAGAGAGATGTATATATATGGAAATAAATTGCGTCCAATAGGATTTGAACCTACACTAAAGGTTTAGAAGACCTCTGTCCTATCCATTAGACAATGGACGCTTTCATTACTATTTTATTTTATTATTTTTTACAAAGATATGAAAGTACAATTTCGAAAAAAACCAAATCGGATTTATAAGTATAATAAAAAAACAAAATTTTATTGTTATTGAATCAATAACAAACATTTTTGTTTTCAAATAAACCCTCTTTTTTCTGATTCATTGGTATAAAAAGTAGCCCGGATAGGTAATAGGTATGGACCTATTCGGGCTGTATTGCTGATAAAAGTCGTGATAACAGTAGTATTATACTATTTCTAATATAATATAGTAATTTTTCTTTGTTTCAATTTGGAGAGATGGCTGAGTGGGCTAAAGCGGCGGATTGCTAATCCGTTGTACGAGTTATTCGTACCGGGGGTTCGAATCCCTCTCTTTCCCCTCATTGTTGATGACTTGATATTTCATTTTTATTTCAAATTTATCGAACTTTACTAATTTTTTATTCTTCACGTCCAGGATTACGTACTGGATCATTAGATAGAAATCCGAAGATGAAAAGAGAAACAAAGAATATCACTACTGTGTAAACAAATAGTTTAAGAGTAAGCATTACACAACCTCCATGATAGTTTTTTTGTAAAAAAGGGAATATATTCTCCGTTTTTATATCACATCACATATCCTATATTTGTTTGACACTATTAAATTAAGCGATGTTTTTAGTGAAAATTGGTTGACCCTAACCTTATATACTTAATATACTTAACAATCTTAGAATATATATTTATTTATTATTTATATATATACATAATATAATACATAGGATCATTGGCAAATTGGAAAAAGGGTTAGAACGAAGTTATCGTGCCTATCCAAGAATTTCAATGTTTGAATCTAGGATTTATACTTTAAGATTTATATGATCTTATCAATTTTTATAATTTTTTTTTTAGTACATTATTAAAGACCTTATCGAAAACTTAGAGCGGCTTGCCAAACAAATGCTAATAGAAAAAAGAATACAGGTATGACTGGCATAACATCTACGATTGGATTTAAAAAAGCATAGGCCTCAGGCAATTTTGAAAATAAAAAACTACTCGAATAAGGCGTAAAATTAAGACAGATCAAACTAAAGATATTAAATATAACAACCATTTTTTCGTGAAGTTCGTGAAGATAATTGCATTTGCATTTTTATTGAGTTTTTAATAAAAAAAAAAAATAAAGTAAAAAAGTAAACAATCAAAAAAACTTATATTCTCTTATGAGAATATAAGAAATTAGACTCTCACATACTATTTTAATTCAATTATATGTAATGATCAATGAATTGTGGGTTTCATTCAATATTTAGACATGTTAAAATCCTAGCAACAATTTAATTAATCTATTCCATATAAATTTTTACCACAATACCAATATTAGTTTTATTAGTATTGAATTGAATAGAAATCTAAGTGGGGCGTAGTCAAGTGGTAAGGCAACGGGTTTTGGTCCCGCCATTCGGAGGTTCGAGTCCTTCCGTCCCAGAGCGCACCTGTTTTATCAGAATAAAAGTTTTTTTGATTCCGATTTTTTATACCTATTTTTTTAGGGTTGCTAACTCAACGATAGAGTACTCGACTTTTAAGTGCTGCTAGGCTCTTTTACAGATTTGGATGAAGCAAGGTATTTTGTCCATACCATATCCATAATTATAGTGGAATAATGGAGATGAGTATGTATAAAGAAAGAGCATATTGATAAAACCCCTTTATTTATTTTCCAAAATCAAAAGAGCGATTATGTTGAAAAAATAAAAGATTTAGAATCATCTTGTTATCGTATAATGTAATGAATATAAACCGATTGGGTAGAAAAGCAGAAGATAGAGTCCGTTTATCACGAGGTATCTATCTTTTTATTACTATTTTAGTATTACTAGAAAATAAGAATCTGATTATGAATAATAATAAAACAAACGCTTTGTTTTAACTGTATCTTATCTTATAGTACTATGTATTAATATTATATTTATTTGATAACCCAAAGTATATTTGACTTTGGTTCAAATAAATACAATTTCAAATAAAAATGGAAGAATTAAAAAAAAATTTAGACCGACGGAAACAGGACTTTTATTTTTTATATCCACTTTTTTTCCAGGAGTATATTTATGTATTTACTCAAAATCGTAGTTTCAATCGATCAAGTTTGTTCGAAAATGTGGGTTATGACAAAAAAGTTAGATTACTAATTGTGAAACGCTTAATTACTCGAATGTATCAACAGAATTCTTTTCTTATTTATACTAATGATTCTAACCAAAATATTTTTTTTGGGCACAACAAGCATTTTTATTTGCAAATCATATCGGGTAAATTAGCAGTTAGTGCGGAAATTAAACTTTGCCTATGCTTAGTATCTTCCCTCGAAGATAATAAAATAGATGAATCTAAAAATTTACGATCAATTCATTCCATATTTCCCTTTTTAGAAGATAAATTCTCCCGTTTAAATTATGTGTCAAATATACTAATACCTTATCCGGTTCATCTTGAAACGTTGGTTCTAATTCTTCGTTGCTGGGTGAAAGATAATTCTTCTTTGCATTTTTTACGATTTGTTTTGCACGAGAGTCGTAATTGGAACCATTTTTTTTTCCAAAATAAATATATTTCCACTCTTTCAAAAACAAAAAGAAATCAGAGAGTATTCTTATTCTTATATAATTCTTATGTCTGTGAATACGAATTCGTTTTTGTTTTTTTACGTAACCAATCCTGTCAGTTACGATCAACATTTTTTGGAACCTTTTTTGAGCGACATTTTTTCTATGGAAAAATAAAAAAAGAGCATCTTGTAAATGTCTTTACTAAGGATTTTAAAGCCATTTCCTGGTTGTTCAAAGATAGTTTCATGCATTATGTTAGGTATCAAGGAAAATGCACTTTGGCTTTAAAACGGGCGTCTCTTATTCTAAATAAATGGAAATATTATCTTGCCCTCTTTTGGAAA